TTTTCGATCTATTCCTAATAAAAGCCAAGACTCGCTTGGTGGAACGGCAAACACGGCAGACTCAAAATCTGTTTCTAATGGAATATCGGTTCGAATCCGATAGCGAGTATCTCATTTATAAATAGGGGCGGATATAACTTAGGGGTCAAAGTTGCAGATTGTGGCTCTGAAAACACGGGTTCGAATCCCGTTATTCGCCGAAAGAATTAAATCTTTTGTCATAAAATATATATTTCATTTTGCCTGCGGCCCTCATCCCTTAGCTTGAATATTTATGCAGAAAAAAGATATATTTCGCAAATATATCTTTTTTCGTGGGCCATACTCTAAAGTTTTTTGTGAAATTGCGGAGGATTCCTTAAAAGGCAGAGAGCTTAGAGGCTGCGATCAGGCCGCCGACTTTCGGCCTGAAAGGCTTTAGCCCTTTGTTTTGTCGGACAGTATTTCAATATTGTGGTGTCCGACAAAATAAAGTCCCCTTAGGGCCCTGCCCATGGAGTGCTAGAAAGATGCAGAGCAAAAAAAATCTTTTTTTTTGTTCGCGTAGCGCCAGGCTACCATAAAGACTAGATTAATGATACGAGGCGCTGAGAACCAACCCCAGTGGCTCCAATTATGCTGTAGTGAATCCATTTATATAAATTTTTATGCTGTAGTGAATCCATTTATATAAATTTTTATGCTGTAGTGAATCCATTTATATAAATTTTAGCGATTCAACTGCCGTCCGGAGCGGTTCATGGTGAGACACGGATAGTACCTTGTACAACTATGTACGGTCTCAGCCACTGAAAAATTTGCCCATTGCTATCCCAGGCTAGGACTTGGGCCCTGCCTAACTCAGCGCTACCTATGCAGAAGGTTTTAGGTACTGTGTCGTTCGGCTCCCGCATTACACGTTCACCAGCTAATTCGGGGGAGGATACTTCTTTGCCTCTACAGGCACTATGTGCTTCTTTGGCTCCGGGGGTTGTTGGGTTTCGGGCCGGCTCTACGATTTACTTCGCCGAAATTGCTGAGAAAGAATAGATTTTACAGGACCTGGTGTTTCATGTACCCAGAAAGCTTTTTGTCATGAACTAAGCCACCGAACTACGCCAATCAAGCCTACGGGCTCGATTGTCAAAGTGAGGCCCCGTCACTTGGTTATTCCCCGTGGACCAAGTAGCCCCCCTATTAGATCCTCACCTTTCTTTCATGTAACGAATAGAGCGTCAAATGGGTGTGACGTTAAACATTGTTGCGCTCAAAACTCATCAACCATGTTTGTTAATGGATAACTTCTGTCCGTTGGCTTGTTCAACCGAAAACAAAAAACATGCGCCGGGTAGAAACATAAGACCAAGAAGTTGTTGAAATACCGATGTTGTTTCCAAAGTAGTCGCTTTTTCCATATCCATATGATTGAAAACAGTGGCTCCTACGTCTTGTCCATATAATAAAACTAAATTTTGGCTGTAGGGGGCTAGAGGTAGCAGCAATTGTGACCATGTATTGTTCGGTGCTTTTTTAGTCAAGTACAAGATACAAGTAGGACCTGCGCTAGAAGCAAGCTGTGCGATCCAATGGCCGCCGCCCCGATTGTTTGGCAGACTATTTTGATTTTTTTTTCTTTCCCTCGGTTCAAATAAAGTTTTACCTTTAATGGTACACAATATATTCTTGATTTGTCGCCATTGTCGGCTTGTCAAGCCACTACAGTGAAATAAAAGAATATATGGATATTGTTTTTCGATATCTTCGGCCCGCCGAAGGGCACTCGACCTTAGGGAGAGGGCTTTTTTTCGTAGAAATTTTCGTTGCATAAGGCCATTTAAATTTTTTTTTTACGAAACGACTATTACGACGCGCGCAACAGGTATGGCCTTTGTTCGGGTCACTGATGAACTAAGTGGACAGGAGGTGCTTACCTTATGAATGTGATACTGGATGGTCAGAGGTACGAGCCTGAATCAAAAGTATAGGTCAGTTTTTTATCAAAGATAAAAACGTTCCAATCATCCTTATTCGTAATCAATAGCCTAAATATGAAAATAGGGTGTCGACAGCCGATAACAATTTGATCAACGATCTACGATGGTTGACGACGGAGGAGAAAAAACATTTGTTTGAATATCGTGTGCTTGAGTTGCGAAGGAATGAAACTGCACAGAGGGGCAAAGCGATCAAGCAGCATGGCTGCTTGATTAGCGAAGAAATAATCTACGTGGAGTCATAACGCGAAGCGCGCTCGATTCAGAAATCATATTATAAGCTGCGGGGATTATTATGTCCGCGAAGGGGGTACGAGCCTCCTGGTTCAGCACTGACTGGGGCGACCAGTCCTGCCCGCGCGCTAAAAGTACAAGTTCACGATGTACCAAGGCATTTCACTTATCCGGGTTCGGCAACCGAGACCTTAGCATGTGAAAAAAGCTCCGGGATTTCGCTCATCCCGAAAAGGATGACCGAGTAGCAGGAGTCGAGCCGGCTCCTGTGTTTGAAGATGAGGATCTGTACCGGCGAATCGGAGTTACGGCACTACACCGAATGGCTGACCTTGGGCCGTTGTCCTCCGTTTTGCCGCGCGCGCGAACGTACGCTGTTCACTATACTCCTTTTCGGGGATGATGCGTGACGAGGTGGCCCCCTAACCTTATCATGGAAGAGATAGACCTAATGTAATGGATTATATCACTAGGAAAAAAGGGGGGTGACTGAACGACATCTTTCTTCTTTTTACAGGGCGTCCACTAGATCAGACAAGCCGCACGGGAAAGAACGGTAAGACCCTATAAATGGAGCCAAAGAAGGACACGTAGTGCCTATGGATGCATTTACCGTCGGGGGACTCCACCTAACTGAAAAGGGGACCTAGCAATAGAAAGGCGCGTGATAAGTGGGTAAGGAGCCTATCTACCTACTAATCGGTCCCCGTTTGGCAAGTTTCACTTTGGCGACGCGGTCCATCGGGCAATCTTCCAAGGTGTGCCTTTCCGGGTTCGACGAGGGAGCTAGGGAGAAAGGCAGGTTAGGGAGCTGTGTGATGGGCGGCCACTATCCCGTACGGTTCGTGGAGCAGTAGCCCGGCTCATCGGTGAGCGAGGTAAACCTACGGCCGTACAGGGGCTCTCTCTCGGGTCATTCATCTCCGATAGAATCATTCAGTTTTGAAATAGCGGCGTGGGAAGAGATAACCAGACTTCCCGCCGGGTGCAGCTTATTTATTATATCGATCGAAACAGATATCGAAGTCATGATGGACTTCTGCGAGCGTCTTTTCCCGTATTTCTCTACCTCCCAAAAATTTTGTAAAGCACCATCGAGTGTTAGCTCTGAAGAATTATAACTCAACATTATACGCAGCATCTGTGGTTAATAAGGCCGCGAGCCCACCACTGTAGAGGAAATTGCGTAGAAAGCTTCTCAAGCAAACTAACTTTTCCTGTTTTCTGGACCGAAGTACGGAGTGCGGACAAATCCCAGGGGAAAAATCATCTAAGTAGTAAGCAACCTGGGGGGGGCCTCAAACAAAAAATGAACCATGAGACGGGTAAAGCATAAGCCTACGAAAGATGTAGCTTTTCGATTAGCTGGTTTTAGTATATACATATGATTGATTATAGATGATAGTTATTTTCCATACAATAAAAGAAATTAGTAACTGAAAACCTTTTTTGATAGGTTCCGGAACAACTTTTTTGTCCGAAAAAAAGGGTATGTTTGTTTGGACCTCCCCCAAAATAAGAAAATGCGGAGCGCGAAGTGATCAACCGTTCCCTAATGTGCCAATGACGCTACGTGGAGTGATTTCATTCTTGTGTAAGGTTGATTTATGGGCTTTTTTTTGGAGTATAGCCAAGTGGTAAGGCATCGGCCTTTGATGCCGAGAAACAAAGGTTCGAATCCTTTTACTCCAGGCCGCCCCCCTGTTTGACGAAAGCAGAAAGAAAGATTTTTGCTCGGTTGAAGGCCCATGGGGCATAAGGCCAGGCTAGCGCTCGTACCAAGAAAATTTGTTTTATTTCGACTTCCCGCTATCACTTCAGAAAAGAGCTTGCGCCCTTTCTTAGCGTCTCTCATCTCATACGAGGTGGTCTCCTTGGAATGCTTATAACCTAGTGTAGGACCCACCGGCGGCCATCTGGTTTATGTCGGTCGGGGGAGTAATAGATCTATGTAATGCTGCTCTCTCTATATAAGATTGGACACCTCATCGATATCAAAATTCTATAGCGAAATTTAGTGCACAGAATTCTCGAAAAACGGATATGATTCCGCACCGGCGACCTATGTCCCTATGTCCTAAAGATATAATATACGATACAGCATCTTTGTTTGCGCGACCCACATAAATAGAAATATGCGCTGTATCTATAATTTCATTCCGAGCAGCAGGCTCCTTCTACGCATGTGGTAAATATATATACCGGGGTCTTAGGTAAAACGAAATCTATAATAAAATCATTCTCGCAATACCAGGTTATTCGTAGATTCCTTTATTCAGATACATTTTTTTGGTTGGTTCTCTCAACATAGCTAAATCCAGAGTATTAAGAAACAAAAATAACCACAATAAATTTTTAATTCCAATCCAATCTGTAAAAGGTAAGCCTACGGAAAAGACTGAGCGAGCCTCCCAACGAAGCCATAACGAAACCTATCCAAATACGGAAAATAAAAGGGAGCTTAATTACTGTCGTATACCAGCCGCCTGTTTCAAAACTTCCGGTTCCGATCAAAGCATATAGATCCGTAAAGAGATTGGTATGTATAGCCACTTTGGTAGTGCTCGTTTCCTGATTCGAAAAATAGAATCTTTTTTCCGGGAACATAGTCAACCAATGTGAAAAACTGTTATGTTCGAGAACTGTAAAGCCCTTCTTTCGTAAAGAAGTGTGCGTAAATCTACCAGCCATTTCTGGCCCTCGTCCCTTCGGCGAACCACAGAAGTTTCCTCCTCCCGTTGGTGGAGAGCTAAAGCCTCTACCGTCGGTCGAGAGCTTCGCACCTTCGGTAGGCCAGGATTGCAACAGGGCAGGACGTGATTCGTCATGCTCAAACATTAATGGGTTTGTCAGGGACGGTTTATAAATGATTGAATTACCACAAATAGAGTGAAAAGTGGGCCCATGTAATTGATCAATACCTCGCAAAGTGCTACGAACCTTTCCCATATGTAGTTCGGAACCCAAAGGTGTTTTCCCCGTAGATTGTATCTTTTTTGCGTTGGGCAGAATTACACCCATAATAAAGATGCAAACTCCTCCATGTGAAAGCTTCATATTAACGGGAGCTTTTCGAAAGTAATAACCAACAGTCATCGGTCTACTCGGTAGGGCGCGAACAAGAAAACATCTACTCCAATTCAAGTTATTTCTTCTCAGTGACGATATAATAAGCTTGCGTCTTCTCTGCCTATGAAAAACAAAGAAAGGAAATTTGTGCCTCGCTAACCTATCGCGCCTATGATGAGACGATAAAAGGAACGTACGGAAGAGGAAGAAACAAAGCACACCGCAAAAAGATTCTAAATATGAAAAGTCCCCCATGAATTTGATAATAGTAAAATAAGAAAACAACAACAAGGCCCGACGCAGGGCCCGTACACTGTCAGCCAGGCTCCCGGACTTTGTTTTGTCGGACACCACAAAACCAAAATACTGTCCGACAAGGGCCGCCGGGGACTGTATGACAAGAAGGGGAGGAAAAGATGGACGAAAAAAGGAAGGAATTGACAAGGCTTTTTCATCCAGAAAAGAGGAAATATATTGGATTTTTTCAGGTGAGCTTCTCTCAATTATGTTGGGTAACAGAAGGGGTCTTGCTCTCATCGAAACTATCCTTTTTGCTTCGTCCAGAGAGCGCATGAACCCCCTGGAATGTATGAGAACTAAAACAAGTAATAGAGATGTAGAAATAGGTATTACAGTACCATTAGAAAAAGGAGCACCTGTGGAAACATCTCTACTTACCAACCATTGAAATAGTATGGGTGCTGCTGTGCCACAAAGCACAACCAGAAAAATAGAAAAAAAGAAAAAATTCTGTAGTTGGACCATCTGCTCTATTCGTTTTGATTATTTCGCTCCCTCGGATCAGAGAATACGGTCTATTCCCTCGTGTTCGCTCCCATGAAGAATGCGTACAGAAAAAAATCTTTTTTAGGTCCGAAGGTCTCGACCAGCGAGAGAGGAGTGTATCTAATTGAAATGAAGTAGCCTCCTTCTGTCCCGATACAGCGCAAAGTGCTGGATCGGGCTAAAGTCACTTATAATAGGTAGCTTTTTCATTTGGGCTTTCTACTTGCTCCGTATACAATGACTTCGTCGCGACCTTCTGTGCCCTCCACCATGAGCTTTGCTAAACGATCGGATCGATACGAGTGCGCAACTAGAGTGCTTCGTGAATGCCACAAGATCTGGTTCACAGGTTTTGAGACCGTAGGATTTCGGTTTGATGATGGAACAGATAATGCCCCAACTAGCTGGGTACCTGATTGCTGCTTCATTCTGAAGAGAGAAATAAAAGATATGCTGGTAATTATGGAGAAAAAACACCATAAAAAGATTCCTCGTGTCGAATCTGTAGCAAAACTATGAACGGAAGCTAGCAATCCGGAACGCACAAAAAAAGTTCCTGAAATACGACATAGAAAAGTAACCGTATTGAGAAACAAGGTCCAATCATTCAATTTAGGTAAAGTGACTGAATGAATACAAGCCGTAGCTAATACCCGAGGCATGAAAGAAGCATTTTCTACGGGATCCCAGAACCACCAGCCGCCCCAGCCTAATTCATGATAAGCCCACCAACTTCCTAGCAATATGCCTACCGTTAAAAAGCACCAACATGTCAAGATCCAAATTTGAATTTGTTTCCACACTACCGTATTCGCGCCACGGGTCCCACCAAAATGAAGATACATAGTATTTGTTTCACGAACAACACTTTTAGCCCGCTCTCCATGGGCCAATGACCCAAAGGGCACACATAGAGCGGTTCTCGTGTGTGGAAATCTACGACCCATTTCCGGCCTTCGGACCTTACTTGGCTTCACCGGAAAAGGACCAAAAAATAAAAATATATTATTCAAACGCGGCCCGTTTATTATTCCAGATAAACATAAGCAGAAGCCAATAGCACTTGCGACGTATCCCGCATAAATGCAAGGAGGATGTATAGCTAATATGGGATCTTGTAAAACAGGATTTAGTTCCGCAAGTGATTTAGTACAAACAAATGAAATTCGAACGAAAGGATTGGAACTTGCTAATAAAAAAATGGGAAAAAATAAAGCAATGCCTTTATAAATTTGCTGTTCATCCATGAGCGAAATTGCCCGCTGGTCGAGACCTTCGGGCGAAAAATAAATATTTTTTTTCTCTCCGCCCTTTGCTTGTTCCGATACATTGCTGGGTCGGGCCGGGTAACAAAAAAGGAATCCGTAAAAACTTGGGATCCAACACCATAATAACAGACTACCCTCATGATTAGACCAGCTTCCTGATATTTTATAAAACAAAGGCGCATTAGCATTTGAGTTGGTGGATACGTTGTAATTGGAAAAGTCGGAAGGAATATAACAGAACAAGATACCAAAGAGAGACATAGTGAACAACAAAAAATAGAGTGAAACAGCCACGGGACGCAGCTTGTTAGTCAACGCAACGGAAATACTCAGTACTAAAAAATAATGGCCCAATTCCGGTGACGTAACATTATAAACTTTGCTTATAATTGGCAACAAAAAAAGATTTTTTTGCCGTACAACTGCTGGGTTCGTTACGGCATTTGGCATGCCGATTATGAGTCCTACCAACCTCAATAACGGAAGATTACACACGTCGCAAGCTAGCCTCTTGAAAAACTCTCACAGAATAGCTTCTATGAACCCTATAGGGGGGGGCCCAGCATAGAGCCATACGCGCCTTGCCTTTTCTACGAATCAGCAAGCAGAATTGGCGAACAGCTCTATCAGTTGCTTCTTCACGGATCATGGAAACTTTGTGTTCTTCATGATTGACGTCATACATCATGGGCAGTATTTACCCATCAATACGAGATCTTAGGTATAAAAAAAATATATATATTTTTTTTGTACCTAAGGCCGCCTACTTTAGCCAGGATTGACGGGGTCCATATAACGAATAAAAAGAATTCTTTGACGAGGTTTTTCAATGAAAGAAACTTACCCTGGAGCTGCTACGGCCTGCTGGTTCTTAACCCTCGAACCAATAGGGGATAGCCCCTTTAAATGTTTCAACCAACAAGGCCCGCCGCACTACGTGCCTTGCGCGCGTTTTCTTTCCCATAGGCTTTTGGCTCCTGATGACAAAAGGCCCGCCGCAGGGCGGGGCGCTGTCAGACGAGACCAGGTACTGTCCCACGTAGAGAGAGAAGAAGAAACTGACGAAATAAAAATTATTGACAAGGCTCCAGGAAAGTCATTGGCTTTTTCGCTGTAAATAAAAAGATATAATTATTTGACGTGTCTCCAAAATGAACAAAATCCCAGTTAGAAAGAAAGAGCTAGCAAAGATTAAAAAGATTGGAATGGGCATAGAAATATGTATTGAAGTACCAAATTGGCTAATGCTCGAAGGTTGATGCAATGTATTCCACCAGTTGACAGGAAACTTAATTATTGGTATATTGATTGGCCCTATACATATAGAAATAGAAGCAACATCCGCAGAAAACTCTTGAAAACGCAGTGCACCCAGGTAAATGAAAAACAAGATTAATACAGAGGTTAAACGAGCATCCCATACCCAAAAGGTCCCCCACATAGGTTTTCCCCAAAACCCCCCGGTGACTAGGGTAAACCATGTAAACGAAGCACCTATTTTGGCACCGGTTTTGGAAAATAACTGAAAAAGGGGATGTTTTGTTAATAAGAATGACACACTGCTAATAGCCATTGCGATATAAATAAGTAAACTCATCCAAGCTGCGGGAACATGCACATAAATAATGCGATAATTTTCACCCTGTTGAAAATCGGATGGTGCTACCCAAATACTTAAATAAATAGCTATCGCTGTTGGGAACCAGCAAAATCCAATGAGAATTTGCGCGTAGCGGAAAGAGCAGCACATAAAGAGAAAGGGACGTAATAACGGGACATACATAGTAATTTTCTAGCTTTTGTCAAACAAAAACGCGAAGCGGGAAAGCTAAAGCAAACCTGCGCTGCGCGCCGTTCCAGCCGTTTAAGCCCCGGGACCTCGGTTCTATAAGCCAAAGTTCGTTCGTAAAGCCCTTTGCGCTTTTACTGAAACGCTTATTTCACGGAAATAAAAAAAAAGATAAGTATTTGACTTTTCATAAAGTGGAACTTACGCGGACCGCTTTTTCGATTCAAAAAAGATGATTGGAATAGAAAATGCTGTTTTTTTCCCACTTTATTAAAGGGTCGACCAAAGTGAGACACTCGACCAAAGGAATTTATCTACTTCCTAGGTCGCCCGCGTCGACGGACATCGGTTTTTGCAATACCTTTGAGATTTTATTATATGATTATTGAATGAAATCAATGGTTTCAAGCAATATGATTGTAAAGGTACCTCTGGCGCATTTTAATTAATTCGCCGAAACACGTTCATAGAACGTAAAATACAATTACTTTTACTTCCCCGTACTTGCATACACTATACAAGGATTTCTTTTCTAATATTCACACGTCTGACATAAAAGGTGGTGTTGATTTGGACCTTTCGAAAGACGGTTCGTACTCGAACGTAGTATTATAACCCGACGTGGTGACCCACATATTTATTCACAGGCTTTTCGGAAACACAACCTTTTTACGTTGTCACCATAAACCTATCCGCCATAAGGGAAACAATTTCCGCCAGTGAACGAGCCGCCGGAGTCGACTGGGCCTTTGGGAAGAAAGAAGAAGTCGCTCTCGAGCTATGGTACAAAGACTGGAATTACGGTGAGCTTCATCAACACCGCGGCGAATTAGCTTAGGTGCATGACCATGCCAAAGGAGATAGTTGCGAATACTAAACACGATTACTCGACTATCGGACAAATCCACCAAGTCCTCCATTGCCGCGGGGCGGAGATACAGACGAAGCGGATTTTATCGTCTTACAGACCGTCAAGTACTTCGGTACACTGTTGTAACAATTTGACCGTGGGGTACGTAAGATTTGATAGCTTCTTTTCTCGAATTTTTTCACCACCCTTGAGCGGCACAACACCTTCAAATTTCAAGGCGGCTATCGTTCATCCCCCTGCCCCTTTTAGCCTTTCGTAACGGCCTCCCGGCGGTTAATCAAAGGGTTAGGGGCGGCATATATGCCGAGGTCTCTTTCACGGCAGCGTGCACACTTCCACTTTTTATGTTCAGGGTCGATCAAATCGAGACACTTGACCGGAGGAAAAATTGGTGAAAAGAATTTGAAATCATTTTGCTAGTACGGTTTGAAAAGTGATTGAGACTAGAATGGGAAAAAGAAATAGGAACAAAAGTAAATATCCTATTAATGAAATAACATGGAACCATTCTGTTTCGATGGAGGTACAAAAAACGATTAACGGCAATAAAGTGGGTAAGGTTGTTAGATTTTGCAAGCTGTTCCAACCATTGGATGTGATTCCAGGAGCCGAACGAGAATGAATACCACACATAAGAGTAAATATCTGGCTTCCTATAATAATAGTGAACCAATTCATTTTGGATTGATCAAATTGGTACAGAAGTTGTAACACGGGAAAACTACAGAAAACACCACTTATTTGAAGAACCCAGTGACCATACGATTTAGAAAGTAGGATTTTTTGCGAACAATAACCGCTTAAATAATACAATTCGAGTGTACCGTCTTCAAAATCATTTTGAAAAAAACGTTCAGGGAGAGGGGCAAACAACAAACAAATCCAAATTGGACCTAAATGAAAATGACATGAGAAATCTTTGGAAAAGCCTATCATTGAAGGCATGACTACGATATACAACAGAAATAGAGAAAAAGTAGTTATTAGTATAGATAAATTGAGTGAAATATGTTGATAAAACAGTTTCATAAAAATTTTCAAGGCACGTAGCGCCATCGAGAGAAGTTCTTTTTTTTTAGTTCTCAGACCCAAATATATATATTTTTTTTTTCGTGGAACTACGCCGCGAATGGACTAAATAAATACGGGGAAGGCCCAGAAAATGCGTTGAGGCCAGAGATGGAGAACGCGTTTTCAAGAGTCTCGTTCCCTTCTCTAACCCGCTCCCCCATCGTCAAGGGAGACAGCCGCCAGTAAAGATGCGTAGTCAAGTGTAGTCGCCGAGGAGGAGACAGTAAGCAGTGGAAAGCTACGAAAAAAAATATATATATTTTTTTTACATTGTAATATTTTGGGCTTCAGCTCTCGATCGAAGCGAGAGGCACGTAGTGCTCGACCCGAACCTTCGGCCCGTAGGGAGGGCTGCAACACCCCCGGCGGAGTCTCTGCCAATCTACGGGATTGGCCGGGCTTACCCGTGGCTGACGACGACGCTGGCCGGGGCACAGCAGAGACAAGTTTTTATCGGTTCGCTAATCGAGCAGGACAAAGTAACAGCGTTTGATTCTTTCAAAGCCTTTTTACTTTAACCTTTGGCCTCTGCGATCTCTTCGCAAGAAGGACTGTTTTCGCAATCAAATTACAGAATAAGTATACAAACTTTATAGAATCATCATTCACTGGAACGGGATAAGTTATTAATTTATGTAATCTGTTTGGAATATTAGAATCCACCAAAGCTACAATAGGTATTTGTAATTGATTAGCTTCAAGTATAGCCATGGAATTTTGATTTGCATTTATTATTATTAAACAATCCGGAATATTGTGTGTCACGATTCCTTCAAAACATTTTTGCATCTTTCTAAAACGTGGGAAATAATCGAAAGGCGAAGATGTAAAAGCGTCTTTCAAATTGGGATGTGCAGAGAAATCTTGAAAGTGTTTTTGTACTCTTCTCATATGTTTCCAATTGGTCAAAAACCCCCCAATCCATTTGTGATTGATATAGCTCTGATTGGTTTTTTTTGCCATTCGTTGAATTATTCTATTATATTCCGGATTGGTATTTACCAATAATAAATGGCCTTTTGCACCAATGATAGATCCAATCAAATTACAGGCCCTTCGTAAACAAATAAGTGTTTTTTCTAAATCAATAATAGCCATTTCATTTCTAAATCCGTACAAATATCCCTGAAAATCAGGAGTTGGTATCCGATGGCCCAGATATGCGTTTGTACTCAGTAATTTTTGAATGACCAACAAATTAGAATTGCACATAGTTCCTTTTTTCTTTTCGTTTAGATAGCTCAGGTGGTTAGAGCAAAGGACTGAAAATCCTTGTGTCAGTGGTTCGAATCCACTTCTAAACACAATAAGGGTCGGGTGGGACGGCGGCCCCCCCGTTATCGGATGTGGGGCCGGGGGGGGGGCCACCGCCCGCTCGGGCGAATGGCACTAGGGATCGCGGCGGCGGGGCTCCACGCACCATCGTAGCCCCGTATAAATAATCAATCTCGAACGCCGTTCACCCCTACCCCCGGAATGAACGTTCGTCGAACCTCGGATACTTTATTACCTCGCTCCCGGTATATGAAGTTGTTTACGAAAGAAACGCTTCCCAGAAATAGGCTTTAATGAGCCAGTCCTCGGACATTAACGCTCATATGCTGGGTACGGAGGCGTCTGCTGGGGCGGCGGCTTATTGTATTGGCCCTAAGATCGGCGGCGGCCTGGAGCATAACTAATAAAGGATGAGGCGCTTGGTACTTTGTGTTTGCTTTTCGGGAAAAAGTGACAAATTCGAACGATCACGTTTAGCTCAATCGTACATTTTAGCAATCAAATGGTACATTTTTGCAATAATAAATGGCAAAGGAAGAAGGCAACGACGGGTGAACGATTTATCGCAGAAATGTACCATTTCTCGTGTACCTTAGTGAGTGTCGCGAGAGGTGAACCCATTTCCCTTATCCTTCTTCGCCGCCATCTCTGGTAACCGAATGTACCAGCAGAAACTCACATAATTTTTGAACCTTTTCTCATCACAAAAATCATGAGGGAAAAAAAGAAAAAGGGTGAGGTTCTTAGCACAATTACTGGAAATTATGCATCTACAATTGGGTTTAGTAATGGGCATCAGAATGATAAAGAAAAGGATAATAATGCCCATATCATGATTATTCCCAATGATGTATTTATCATTGGAAATAGTAATGATCATAGAAATTGTAGAAGAATGATCACGATGATCATAATTGAATTACAATCATCGTGATTATGATTATCAACACGAGGATTAAGATTCATATATATATATATACAGCAGATATATCCTTTCAATATCCTTGATCATCATTATGACGATGGGAGAGATCATCATAATTAACCCCGTCCTCGTGTTGATTTCCCCACCATTCAGATAATGACCCTATTTGTTGGATTACTGATCCTACTGGATAGTAATAATAATAATGTTGATGTCTATCCATCGACTCGATTCTCACTTCATTCGGATCATTCATATATGTATATGATCGAATCATATACATATTTTCTGTTGTAACTCCTCGTTTCTATCCAGATCACCGGATTGAGATGAAAGATTCATAAAGAGAGGCTTGTATCTCATTGTTTTCTCAGTCCCCCCCCCTATTCCCGTTTAAACCATCACGGCCGGGCTTATTCCGTCATATACTTCATTACCCATATTTTCTATTTCTCACTAAAAAAATCTATTTTTTTGCCGCTGGCCGCTTGTCGTTCTCACCGTCTACGTTGCATACGGTGGGGTGGGTAAGCTTAAAGGTTAGTCGAGATCTTTGTACTTAGTAGGTAATAGGTTAGTTACAGGAACAATAGAATCGTAAAGTAGGCTAAGGACGGATTCGAACCATCTTTATAGGATTTGCAATCCAATACATTACCTTTATGTTACTTAGCCATTTCTTAGACCTTTCGGACCGGAATAAAAAGGAATATGAAAAACAACAGGATTGGCATCGGCCAAAAACGCTTTGTCACAACCATTAATATGACTCAAGCGTACCAACGGACTTTTTTTATAACATCATTTTTTAATACCACCTCGAAAAGGATACAGCAACGTATTCAACTACCGATTGGTATTTGATAACCATCTCTTTCCCTTCACTTAGTTCAACCTTATGAAAGGAGCTGAATTTTGGCATATGTGATGGCCGTTGCTACCTACTTTGTTTCATTGGAGCCGTTGTCGATTCGGAATCCCGGCCGGGGATTCCATAGTTTTTATTGTATCGAACATTATCAAATGCAATATATGTTCAATAAAATTCTTTTCATATTACGTGAAAAATAAAAGGAAACTGCGTAGCATCTCTGCCACCTATAGTCCCGTGCGTGCCATTCATTCAGGTCCCTCTCCCAGCCAAAGAAGTCTCCTTCGGACCCATGGGCACGTAGTCGGGGAGCAGTATAAGGCCCCGAGGGGGGGGCCCGTAGACCTTAGGGAGAGGGCGTGTAGATTAAGTGAAGGCATGTAGTGCTCGACCCGAACGCTTTACGTAATCTTCGCTCCACCTTATTCCACGCGGAAACATCTATTTTCGCAACATCACGGAACAAGTACGCCCTTTGGTCTTCCATTGCGAATACTAAGAATTTATAACAAGGTGTATCCAGTCAAATAGCCCGACTCATGCTACGTAGTATAACTTCCTTTATGGTTACAGATAAGTATAGCAAGACCGATAGTTCTCTCGGGCTTACTTGGTTATCGTTCCCGTCACGATTTATTCCCGTGATTTGGAAGAGTTGACCGACGGCGAGGTCGGATCTCTAGCTCTTGAATCGATTCTGTCTCCAGTCACGGCATTCTTTTCAAATTCGAAAAGCATGCGGGCACTCTGAGCGGCGGCGTTTAGGTCTAGATAAAAAGTTCAAATTCACTTTGCTTTGGTAGCGACTTTTCTATTCAGCCCTTATATTTCTGTTTATATTTACGAATTCAAGGATATGCTAGCCAGTAAGGTGGGTCCTCCGTTTATTGCGACGAGCCTCACTTGGTGCTAAGCCGAGAATGAAGCGCATAGAGCCTACCAAATACTACTATCTGGTAGGAAAGAATTCATTATCTCCACCCAGGCTCTTCCTAATCTACATAAATCTTGAGTATTTCGTGCCTCAGGCATGGTCCGGCGGGGACAAAGGTTATCGCTTATATATGGTATTATACATATTATGTCTCTTCTGTTAACCCGACGCCGTCCCCTCTCCCCCCCTTTTTCGGGCCACAAGGGTTAGGGTCGATTTTAGTATATCGGGTTGTTCTTAGTTTGGCTGCATTTTGATTGATCAGCCATGAATGGTCATTGTTTTGACAAAAACAAAAGTAAACGGTTATGCTAGAAGGTGCAAAATTAATTGGAGCAGGAGCAGCGACCATTGCTTTAGCGGGAGCTGCTGTAGGTATTGGAAACGTTTTTAGTGTGCGCCTCGCCAGAGCGCGTTTGGATCAGCGAAGGTTAACAGATTATCGCACGGCCTTAGCCCTAACCTGTAGCGGGAACAGACCGCAGGGAACCATAGCATGGGTTTCAGTCGAATCTCGTCGCACGGTGTTCGCGAGTGCTTCAGAGTCAAGCGTTACTCCCTCCAACGAAGGAGGCCCAGAGGAAGGCACTAAGGGCCAACTAAACCCTTTGTGCAAACAACCCCATGGGGGAAACTGCAGGAAGCAGGAAAAGTCGCTCACTAGCCTAAACGACGAGCAAACAACCAAACGTGAAAGCAAGGGATCACCCCAATGGACCCCGAAGAAGTTAGCACCTAGGTGCCAAACCCCGGAGGACCAAGGTATATCCAAAAATGTAATGGGTGACAGATCAGTCATAAGTACTCCGAGGGATACACTGGGCAAACCAAGTTGCGTATACGACGATGCCCGTAATGTGAAAGACTCTGAGGGAAGGACTGTAGATGGTAATGTGCCACCACAGAAAGGCGCGGAAAAAACTTTTTTATGTCAAGCATCCCGCAGGCACGTAGTGCGAAGACAAAAGGAGAGGGTCGACCAACAGGAGAGGACGGGAAATCGAGGACTGAGAAAAGCTGAAATATTTTTCTTTGGGAGTGTAGTGAAACCGGCGGAAGCAACTACTAGAACTAAGGCCAATAGAAGTGAGTTTGGACCAGTGACGCCTCCCGCGCTCGGTCGCGTCTTCTATGAAGACATTTGCAATATAGACAACCTCAGGGCTGGCTATGAAGGGCCAAAAGGAAATGTAGCCCCGGGAATCGACAGTAAAACTAAAGCGGACATGACCGACAAGGGCCTTGAAAAACTATCCAGAAAGTTGAGAAGGCAGGCATATGCCCCGAAACCCGCCAAACGGATAATGATTCCTAAACCAGATGGCGGCAGTAGGCCCCTTTCTATTGCTCCGACGGTTGACAAAGTTGTGCAATCCACTTCAAAAGGACTCATGGAACCGCACTTTGAGTTGCTTTTCAGAGACTCAAGCCACGGGTTCCGCCCCGGGAGAAGCTGTCATGAAGCCCTGCGAGACCCACGTTACTCGTGGACGGCACCGACTTGGCTTGTACAAATTGATATTAAGAAAGACTTTGACAAGATTCATCACGACCTGCTTATTAAGGAGATGGGACCAGTACTGCGATCTAAAGCACTGCAGGATCTTATGCGGAAGCTACTTAACGCAGGATACATAGATGTATATAACCTTACGGATCGAACGGGATACAACACAGAGGGCGTTCCGCAGGGCTCTATAATATCCCCGCTTTGTACCAATATCTTCCTACATAAGTTGGATTGCTACGTCGAAGACATACTCATACCCAAATACAATGTAGCGAATATGCGCCTCGCGTCGGGAGAATATAGTAGGAAAAGGGTTGATATCCATTCAAAATACAAAGCCTTCTTCAAGTACTATACAGAATTGGGGCAGGCCATCAAAAACATCAAACACCTAGAATGGATGAACCGCGAGCAACAAAAAAAATATATTTTCGTAAAAAAAAAAGATTTTTTTGTAAATTTATTCTTTTTTCGAAACCCTAAAGTTTTGTGCCCTTTGGGCCGAGAGACGCTTCCAGAAATGGCTGAGAAAGAAGGATTAGAAAGACTTAAGTACCTACGGTACGCGGATAACATAATTTTAGGTGTTATAGGCACCAAACGAGATGCCCTGGATATTATAAAAGCCGTGCAAAACTTCCTGCAGGAAGAACTGAAGTTGGACATAAACGAACATAAAATCTTACACGCAGAGTCCGGGATGGCCAAATACTTGGGCGCATTAGTAATATATTACGGCACCCGAAGTGTGGAAATCTCAAGCACTGGCAAGATATCCGGTGTCAACCAAGTAAGACTCCGATCTCGTCCACAACTAATTGCTCCCATAACGGACTTAATAACTAAAGCCTTGGAACTTGGATATGCGAAAAAAAACGCCAAGGGCTTGGCTCGGGCAACCTCCAATCCACGATTGGCTTCCTCGGAGGACAAACACATTGTTACCCACTTCTCATCGGTGATACGCGGCATTGTTAACTACTATTCATTCGTGAACAAGCGCTCTTCCCTGTGGAAAGTTGTGTCCATCTATAAAAAGTCCTGCGCGCTAACCCTGGCCAGGAAACACGGCTTACGGTCAGCCAAGGCTGCTTTACCCAAATCTGGTCCGAACCTGCGGATCACAGAAAAAGGCAAGGAGGTTGCGTCACTATACTACCCCACCTCTCTAAAAACTACAGGAAAATTCCATGCTACTAGGTTCAGTCAGGTTACTATACTCGAGGAAGCATATTATGGAGTCAGGTGACTACTATATTCGAGAAACCCCGTGATGGAGTGGCGTGGATGGAGCGGGCACCTACTCACTCACAACGATAGGCTCTTCTATCTATCCAGCGCCTCCTCCGTCAATAAAAAATCTGTTTAGGTCCCCCGCCCGCTGGTCGAGTGTCTCGCTCTGGTCGACCCTCTCTCTCTGGTCTTCGCGCCTCTCCCCCTCTTGTTCCTCTAGCACTCGTGCATGGAAATCTACGAGCCATTTCCAGTCTGCGGAGCCTTTCTTATCAGCCATTTAGGCTTAGGCTAGTTAAAATTTTTTTCGCAGCTTTAACTGTATCACTTGGGACTCTTTCGAAATATCCCGGTCTCGGCGCTCCCGCTAGGGCAACCATAGCCGAATTGAGGAAGCGGATCACGCTATGCCTACAATGACTTAGTTAGGAGGAGGTGCAGGGGGGTAGTCGCGGGCGGCGCCCCCCCCCCCCGTCTAGGGGGGGCCGGTAGCGCTTATACGGCCAAGCTACAGAAGCTGTAGAAATTGCCATGGACGAGCCACATGCGGGGAAACTCGCACGTGTGGTTCTGACCGGGGGGGTAGGAACCCTATCGGTATTCTTTGATTCATTCTGTTGCGCGAAATCCATCATTGGCTAAGCAATTATTTGGTTACGCTATTTCGGGTTTTGCTCCAACTGAAGCTATTGCTTCGTTTGCCTCAATGATGGCATTTTTAATATCATTCGTCTTTTAATGTGCTGCAAATATTTATTCTTCTTTTCTTTCTGATTCCCTAAAACGAGCACCTCAGGGCTCGAACGTTTCGTACGTTCGAGCCCTTCCCTCGCCGCGCGCGCGTGAAAGAGCTAAGGAAAAAGAAACAAGGGGTATTTATTTGACCTCTGCATCCGCTTAGACAGTAGAGCCCCCGGGCTTCAGCTCGCGGCACCTAGAAGGCTTTGACTCACCACCCCGGGATAGGTCAGAGAGCAAGAAACGTAAAAGGAAATAAATCTTTTTTCCATATCTTTTTCTGCTCACTTTTACAGGGTCCAAAGGGGATTCAATTTGGCTTGTCGAACCCCTTCTTTCTTTCTTTCGTAAAGCCAAGGAAATCTACAAGCCATTTCCGGCCTTCGTCCGGAAATGGCTTGTAGATTCTTCGGACTCCTTTGCCTCGACGAAAGGAGGCACGTAGTGCGAAAACCTGAAGGATAGGTGCATAGCACTCGACCAGACGATTGGGGGAGCGGGGCGCCTCTTTTTCGTTTGGTTCTCTACTCCACATAGCGCCGCCCGCGAGTGGGCGGCTTAATTTGCTATGTTAGTGGGCATAGCGAATCCAGGGCTTATAGTTTAATTGGTTCAAACGCACCGCTCATAACGGTGATATTGTAGGTTCGAGTCCTACTAAGCCCATATTCCATAAGACCAAAGTAATGACCGTTGGGCCGAAAGACGGTACAAGGATGCATATTACATTTCGCGCTAGATTTATGTAATAGTAGATCCATCCACCCGCGGCGGCTTGGCAGCTGGGTGATGTGTTGAAGTTGATTCCGAACTTTGCTATAATATTGTTTTTGGGAGAAGCGAATGAAGGCCGTAGGGGGGAGGGGGGGGCGAGAAAAGCGCATAGCGCTGCGACGAGAGGCTGGAGGCCTGCGTCGTATAGTAATTGTCCACACAGCACTGAAAAAAAAATATATATCTCTTTTTTTCATTCTCCTAGGAACCGAAAAAGGGGCCCCGCCTGCCAACCGTAACGAAGTAGAAAAACCGACAAAAAGGAAGAACTGATAAGAAAATAAAGAAACTGACGGGACACTAGCCGAAATAGCTGAGGAAGAACTGCATTACGAAGAAAGAACCCTCTCAGCCGGCGAAGTGCGCGGAGATCTACAAGCCATTTCTGGTCCTCGGCTCCTCGTTCGGACCCAGTTCTAAGCTATCTCTTGACCACTTCTTTGATTGGTAAAGCGGTCAATAGATAGCTGTGACCAAATATCTGATGGTGGCTCTCTCCACTTCGTTCTCTCGCTCATCCTAGTTTTTCTGTTTCCCAGTTCCAAAATGTGAAAATAAAAAAATATATCTATTGTTTTATCTATCGCTACGCGGTGGATGAATCGCTATACGCTCTGTTCATGGCTCGCATTTTGGGTCAGAATTGTTTTTCACGAATCTGTTGTCCAATTAAGGAATTTAAATTATCATAATCAAGAATCTACGGGTGTATAGCTCAGTTGGTAGAGCAATAGGCTTTTAACTTAAAGGTCGCAGGTTCGAGTCCTGCTATACCCAAACTTCGGATCTAGTAATTCCGGCAGTTCGTATACGCGTCCAAAGATCACTTAGCGGAGGGATCATTACGAGCCATTGCGCTAAGCCTAACAGGCGAAAATTCGATATATATATAAAAAATGGAAAAATTTGTGGACCAAGCTTGCGTGTTTCCCGGCTCAGAGAAGGAAAAATGTATTATTCTCTTCTCTTCATCCCTGTTCAACCATGCGAGCATAACTGAGTTAAGCGAAGCACGCACTTTGTAATGGCATTATAAAAATTTTTCTACGATCGTAACTTCGTTACTCAACTTGCATTAGCTGAACGTTAGGGCGCAGCTAAACCTTCGTGGATGGCTGCTGGGGTCGGGCACCCCTACTACGGCGTTACCTGAAAAGAATCATTATAGGCTCTGGCCGCGGGTTTGTGAGACAAAAAAAGGGTTCTCGTCCCTGCGGGCAGATACTGTAAAGTTTCAGGTCCGGATACTCTACGAAATATTTCTTCGTTTGACATTTTCCACCCATAGGTGCGATGCTTCTATAAATGGCTGAGAAAGAATGCGCGTAGCAGAAAAAATCTAGATTTTTCTACCCCTCTCCCGGTCGAGGTGGCTAAAACAGTTTCTTTTAACCACGCTTTTATCTTCTATATTTTCTTTTCATCCGAGGCCTAGTGATTGATTGCATAACTTCAGGGGGTTGGCGGATATGATGGAATTGGTAGACATGCCAGGTTTAGGTTCTGGTGACCACAATGTTCGTGGGGGTTCGAGTCCCTCTATCCGTACGAATTTAAATTGGTTCAATCGATTTTTGTACCGCGGCAAAATAAAATATTTTGTTTGGGTAAATCAGTTTCTTTGCCCGACAGGCCCCCTGGGGAAACTGTCAGACAGTCGCGGGCCCTTCCTTGTCAGACAGTATTTCGGTTCCGTGGTGTCCGACGAGACAAAGTCCGGAGGGGGGGGCGGTCAGACAAAAGAGTCCAAGTCCTATACCTTTCGTTTGTTTCCGCATCGCGTGCCTGCGGGCAGATACTTTTAAGTTTCTGCGCCTTTTTTTCTTTCGTAAAGCGGTCTCCTTTGGACCCTTCCTTTGGGCCCACCGAGGGGCCGAAGGCGGGGAGAAATGGCTTGACGATTTCCGCCCACGAACACCAGAGGGAGAGGTGGCTCCTCGACCCTCTCCTTATAGGTCGAGTGCTCAAGGAAGGGGGGGCCATAGGTTCCGGGGAAACGCATTGAAGAGAATGCAGTTGATTGATTCGTTGACATACCCACGGATGGAGAGGGATTCGAACCCCCGGTATTCTCGATACTTCGGTTTTCAAGACCGACTCTTTCAACCGCTCAGACATCCATCCCTTTCGTAATAAGCTCTTGAGCTTGAAGCGAACAATAAGAAACCTAATATTCAATTACTATGTGAATTAAAGTTCAGAGAATACACGAAAATTTTTGTTTCGTTTGGCTAGACTCGTAGGGCTCGACCCGAACTCGAGGGGCCCAAAGCACGGAGTACGCGACCCGAGTGGGAAGGCCCGAGGGCTAGAAATGGCTTGACGATTTCCGCGCACGAGCACCAGAAGGATAGGTCTTGGCGAAAACGTTCGAGCCGGAGTCGGAGTAGCCCGGCGGGCTATTCCGTATTCCACGGGGCTTCGCGTAAGTCATTCACTAAACATGACCGTTCGAAATCTGCAAGAGCTGCTGTCGGAGAAGGAGGAGGATAAAATCTATAGATTTTGTGTGCCCTCTACCAAAGAATGAACAACGTAGACGCGTCAGCAGCCCAGAGCTTTATTGGCTCCATTAGCATGGGGGGTGTAGCCGATCGAAGAGCGAGAACAAGCTAGTCAGTGAGAATAGCTCCACTTTCTCCCAGTAGCTAGATCTGTCCCTAAGCCTCCCTCTCGCATAACAGCTTTATGCTCCGTGCCTCGCTTACTCCGCGGGCCCGCTTCTTTTCATTCAAGCTTCCCCCCTACAGGCCATAGAAGCATGCCGCAGGAAATAAAAATATCTTTTTCGCCCATACAGATATGCTACTCGTTTAGCCAGCTCCCAGTCTCTAGTCACTGTGTTCAACGAGCTTCGCGATACCCCCAAATACCCTCATTTCGCGAATCAAACAAGTGTTGATCATGAATCATCGGCGATAATGATGGATGGTAAAATTCTATTTTTTTTATCAATGCGGATATAGATTAAAGGTAAATTATCTGCCTTCCAAGCAGAGGATATGGGTTCGATTCCCGTTATCCGCAATGGCTAAAAAAAAACGAATTAAACTTCATATGTTTGCATCAAGATTTAAAGTTTGTCGCCAAATTTTGGAAAATGTTTGGCAGACCAAAAAACTTACTCTGAAACAAAAATTACTTATTTCGGAGCTTAGGAGGAACAAGAGAAATAAAAAACAATCTGACTTTTCCGTACAATTGCGAACTATGAAAAAGTTGTCCCTTTTTTATGGAAATTTACCAATGAGAAAGCTGCAAAGGGCTAAAACACGCACTTATATGGATAAGAAAAACAGTTTGCTATTCGATATAGAAAAAAGATTGGACGTTATTCTGGTTCGTCTTAATTTTTGTTCAACTATGTTTCAAGCGAGGCAACTAATAAATCATCAAAATATTTGTGTCAATCATAAAAAGGTAAATATTCCTGGGTTTCAAGTATCCAACGGTGATCTTATATCTATTCAGGAAAATTCTTTAGCTTTTTTCGAATCGAACATAAGACGAAATTTACAAACTAACCGAATAGGGAGAATGAAACCTAATCATTTAGAAGTTAATTATAAAACACTAAAAGCTGTGGTATTATACGAACCTCAACAAATACGATTTCCTTATAAAATAGATCTAGACCTTCTTGCTTGATTAAGAAAAACGAAAAATGAATATTTTTGTTGCAATTTCGTCCTGTCAGTTTCCTTTTTCTCCCGCCCCCCCCCTGATGATAGTCCCCCTCCTGGGGGCCTCGTCGGCTCCTATCGTAGACTTGTACAGCTCATAGAATCCTGGGGGGGCGGGGGGGGGAGGGTAACTGAGGTGAGGCCAAATGTTGTGGTCGAAAACCAGATGAATTATCATCCTGACGATCCGAGATGGGTGGTGGAATAATGCGTTATGACGAAAGAAAGAGTTAAAATATATGATGGGAAAAAAAGCATTTTTTGTTTCATCGGAAGGGCCCAAAGGATACTTCTTTGGTTCCCCGAAAGAAAGGTCCTTTGTAATGGACCTGAAATGGCTTCTCCGCCAGCCGATACGGCCGGCTCGTGGATTCACGCCCACGGCCGGCGGCCCCCCCATTAAATAAAAATTCCAACGCGTTTATTTCTCCTAAATAATGAAAAGTCACTACTAAATTCATTTATTAGTAGTGACACCCTATGCGCCCTATGGTTTTCTTATTATATACGTATCTTCTATTATTAAGCTGTGCTTTCTCTATCCATATATGCTTTTGTATATTACTATTATTATTCCATGAAATAATTGATTTACTACATTCGAGTGGTAGAGGCACCGAAGGAGGTGCCTTCCCGATGCGAGGGGCTTATTATAGCCTATGTTTATTCTTATTGTAGCCTATGTTTATTATCGGGGCTCCTGCTCTCCGCGAGGAAGTTGGTTATGCGCTCGCGGCTGCTGTATGTTCGCAGCTTACAGCTAAGAGCTCACTGGAACTGCGAACAGGATACGGCATAGCTCACAGAAATCATCTGTGTACACTTGCAAATAAAATTCAGGATTCATATGCAGGCTGCTAGGGACCGGTTTTAATAAATATATTTATGAATCAAACCTTTCGGATTATACTCCTCCGGTTTATCAACCGAAATTCATGTATTAAAATTTGAAGTCTTCTTCACAAACCTTAATTTCTAAAGATTTAGTTAAGGAGATTGTAACCAACGCATATTGTTATAGTACTAATAGGGTTAAATATTTTAATAGTAAATTTGATGAGGCCTGTGATAGATGAGTTAACAGATTACAGTAAAGTGACTTGGAGGAATAGCGAAGCCGATCGGTGCAACCAACGATGGACCCATGAAAAATATATTAGAAGTTTCTGTCTCGATTCGGAATATGTTCGGAATGATTCCAATAGTACACTTTCTAAGTATGGTAAGTATTTCGTAGATTTTTTGACACACTCGGGGAGAATAATGTGTCAGGGGATTGGATGCTGGAGATAGAAAGAGGGTCAAAGATAGGAACCGAAGTTTTAATTCCATTTTCGGTAATAAGGTATTGTCTTACCGACTATTGATAGTGAGCATTGATCCGGGAGTGAATTCAAATCATATTATTTCGATTGAAGGTGAGCGGATTAATTCTACTTCTCTAACAGGTTGTATTTCAAGTATTTCGAAAAGTATGACGGGAGTTCCACTTCCTGAACCAGCGGACTGCCCAATGTACCACATTTATCTAATACCTTATTCCACTCTAGCCAAAATGCAAACATTTCGAGACTTTAATGAGATAAAGAAAGGAGTAAATTCGTGTCCAGGTTCATTCATTACAATGAGAGGTCGTACGGAGGGTAGTTAATATTGGAGGGTTTGAAGGGGGTCACGTGGGAGGTAGGTGAACTTACAAACCCTTGCATCGCTAGTTTAGTAACGGGGTTTATTGGATGAGTTTTAGGTTGAATTTTGAACGGGATTCTAATTCATAGGGGTTTAGTCGTGTCGACTATCTATGGTCGACGGATTTATTCCGACGTTATCTCTAAATGAGGTTTTTACTGTTGCCGAGGCCTTTAATAAATCTTCATAAAAAGTCCGTTTTGGAAACCCCGAGGACAATTGCACTTGTCTAGAGGTAGAATCTCAGCCATGGCGGCGGGTCTGCAGAAAGCTGCCGAGACCGTTGATACAAATAAATTAGTTGATTGGTTTCAAAGTAAGGTAATGTGTTCAAGTTGTAAAACTTTAAATGTAACAAAAATTTTGACAAGTTTAATTTAAGTATCCTTTCGGGAATCTCGAGTTGTATAAGTACGGTTCAACTCAGTACGAATTCGAGCATCGAATTGATAAGATTAAATTGACGGGAAATAGTTTAAATGGTGTGGATTCTTTGCCGCCCCGGTAGAACGTCTTTAATATGAAAACTTCTACCAATAGATATGTTAAAACAGAGCCGTTCGAGATTCATAATTCCAAATCGCTTGCAAATTTTGATAAATATGTTTATAGCTTTAATAGTAAGATCTAGCGGTCACGGCGGTTAAAGAGAAATGGGACGGCGGGGTCTGTTGTGACGACTTATTAATAATAGCTGCGAGATTATTACGGTTACCGTACCCAATCAGTAAAGTTTAATAGGAAGGTCCAGATTTTTTCTCTAAAGTGAAATGGGAACCCAAGGTATGCCCGGGGGGGGGGGGTTCGAGTGAAATGGATACAAACTTTATTATAACTAAAAGTCGTCGAACAATCGAATACAAGTTTATATTTTTAACTATTAAAGAGTTTTGAGATGATAAACGTTCTTAGAGCGCTTGATCCTGATTTAAAAGGTTTGGCTCTAGTTCTTGATGAAAAGGTTATGTCAACTCCACTTGACACCCAATTGTTATGTGTTTAAGGATACCCACGGACGGGAGATTGGGTACAAGTTCATAGGAATACGTTAGACAATGTGATGGGGATACGAAGTTTGATGAATAATCATGTATAAGGATCAGTTATCATATATAAGGGGTGAAATATGAAAAAGAGGTTGGGTTTGCCTACAAAAAATTTTTCCATTGAATGCACTGAAAGTTGCTTATAGAAAGGGTGAAAAAGCATCTACTTTTTCATTTACGGTAAAACGGATTGCCAGAAAATTGTTAAATTCGTGAGTCAGGCATTCGAAATATCATTAGACCCGAATTTGGTACAAAGACGTTAGTATCGTAGAGATAAAGATTTGTGTAGCCACGGAGAGTAAGTACCGTATGAATGAAAACTTTGTATGGTCATATCCAGAGAGCTTTCTCAAGCTCATTTTGCACTTGGTATAATTATTCGGATAGTTTTTATGCAGAATTATTTATGCCGTAATGTTAAGGTTTGGCTAGCCTTTACTGGTTCTGTAAAGTCAGCTATATAAGCGTGAAGAACTTCCGTTATTTAAGGGTATATTATGCTTCTCATTTGTAGTCGTTACCGACCCCCTAGCCCGTCGTCAGAGTCCATGGGTGCTAGCTTTTCTTCTCGTACCGGTCATTAAATAAGTTAAAGGGTTTTTTTTGTTAAAACACGTGCTAACCAAAGGCCCGTAAGGAATGTGTTGGATTTCCAACTTCGCAAACTCGTAATCTGGTAACCACAGGGTCCTGTGGTTGGATTGTCTTTCTTTTATATATATACATCTTTATTTCATTCCCGTTATCGTAAAAACGAAAAAACACTCAAATTTTTTCGTTTTGGGGCTGAAACCCGAGGATGAAGCATCATATAAAATGTATGGAAATATTCGTGCAATTTTTTGTTCTCGGTGCCCCTTATTTTGAATTTCTTCCTAGTACGATGCCCGATTTAGTGATACGCAAGATGATTTATATTGTAAGTTTCTATAGGTTCAAATCCTATTTATGCGTAAATTAAATAATCATACTCAAAAAAAAGAGTTTGATCCTGGCTCAGAATGAACGCTAGCGATATGCTTAACACATGCAAGTCGAACGTTGCTTTCGTTGTTACGTGTTGAAGGTCGCATTCGGGGGAGAAACCCTTTTCTCCGAGCTGCTCAACTCAGTTGAGCCTGCGGCCTCCGATCAACCGTGAGAACCGTTGAAAACAAAGTGGCGAACGGGCGAGTAATATGTGGGAATCTGCCAAACAGTTTGGGCCAAATCCCGAATGAACGAAAGCTAAAAGGCGCTGTTTGATGAGCCCACAAAGCATCAGGTAGTTGGTTAGGTAAAGGCTGACCAAGCCAACGACGCTTAGCGGGTCTGTTAGGGCGATCCGCCGCACTGGGACTGAGACACGGCCCAGACTCCCACGGGAGGCTGCAGTGGGGAATCTTGGACAATGGGCGAAAGCCTGATCCAGCAATATGGCGTGAGTGAAGAAGGGCAATGCAGCTTGTAAAGCTCTTTCGTCGAGTATGCGATTATGACAAGACTCGAAGAAGAAGCCCCGGCTAACTCCGTGCCAGCAGCCGCGGTAAGACGGGGGGGGCAAGTGTTATTCGGAATGACTAGGCGTAAAGGGCACGTAGGCGGTGAATCCAGTTGGAAGTGAAAGTCGCCAGCTCAACTGGCGGAATGCTTTCAAAACCAATTTACTAGAGTAAGGTATAGAGGAAAGCGGAATTTCGTGTGTAGCGATAAAATGCAAAAATATACGAAGGAACGCCAAAAGCGAAGGCAGCTTTCTGGTTCTTTAACCGACGCTAAAGTGCGAAAGCATGGGGAGCAAACAGGATTAGATACCCTGGTAGTCCATGCTGTAAACGATGAGTGTTCGTTCTTGGTCTACTGATATTGCACCCTTTCGGTCCGACTTAAGCTCGGCTTAATGCTTAAATTACTGCAAAGGTAGTGTGACTCGATTGTTTCCTTCAAGTTCCAATAATCGTGAAAAATATGTGATGATCAGGGGCTGAGCTAACGCGTTAAACACTCCGCCTGGGGAGTACGGTCGCAAGGCTGAAACTCAAAGGAATTGACGGGGGCCTGCACAAGCGGTGGAGCATGTGGTTTAATTCGATTCAACGCGCAAAACCTTACCAGCCCTTGACATATGAATAAGTGTGCTTGTTCCTAACGGGATGGTACGGAAATTCATACAGGTGTTGCATGGCTGTCGTCAGCTCGTGTCTCGAGACGTTGGGTTAAGTCCTATAACGAGCGCAACCCTCGTTTTGTGTTGCTAAGACATGCTCTGGTTCAATCCTTGACCACTGGGGACTGACGAAGACTACGCCGTGAAAATGGAGGATACCAATGAGCTGAGTCTCTGCAAACGCCGTGTGGCCCATTCCGAAAAGAATATGACCATATACAAAGTTTCAATACGGTACTCTCCGACGAACGAAGCTCTCGGAGCATCGTACACTTCACACTGAGGAACTCAGTCTTAGTCAAAATGATTGACACTCCAAGCCATGTGCTGCACTCACAAAAAACTGCCAGTGATATACTGGAGGAAGGTGGGGATGACGTCAAGTCCGCATGGCCCTTATGGGCTGGGCTACACACGTGCTACAATGGCAATTACAATTGGAAGCAATGCTGTAAGGCGGAGCGAATCCAGAAAGATTGCCTAAGTTCGGATTGTTCTCTGCAACTCGAGAACATGAAGTTGGAATCGCTAGTAATCGCGGATCAGCATGCCGCGGTGAATAAGTACTCGGGCCCTGTACAAACTGCCCGTCAAACCATGGGAATTGGTTTCGCCCGAAGCAGCCAACCAAAGATCACCCATTACTCGGGGTGTTCCACGCCGTTGCTGAGTGCGGTCTGCTAGAGGCATTGGTGATCTCATGTAGGAGACCAAGGTTGGGCCATTGACTGAGGTTAAGTCGTAACAAGGTAGCCGCAGGGGAACCTGTGGCTGGATCGACTCCTTTTTTCTAATTCCATGAGAAGTGGCAAGTGTCGGAGAAATGAGAGAAAAAATCGACTTTACGAGCTTTCAATTTCCAATCTCGAATACGATGACGCAGCTACAAGGAAGGGGAATAGAAAAATAAAATTAAAATTTCATCATGATACTTTTTTATGTTCCTCTGGTTGGTTATCGCTCTTTTTCGGGTACTCCCGGTATACACGTGCCAGAAATCATCCCGTTCATTCTGCCGCCTCTTCAATAATCCCAGTTTCTATCAATACTTACGGCGGTTTAATCGCTTCGTTTTGACCTGCTATCATTTTTCCAGTGGTTCATGCAGGAGCTATCGCCGCTTCATCTTCGTTTGTTGCTATGATGTTATATACAGGAATAGAAGAAATTCAAATGTATTGCGCCCTGCCCTGGTGGTGGCCCTATTTATTTCCTCGGAATCTTTCTAATCCCTTCCTTGCCTGCCTTTAAATTTCCAAGTCTTGCAAAAGGGTTTCACCGGCTAATCAGCTCAGTCGGCGGGGGTGGTGCGTCGGACGATGGCCCGGCGGCAGGCTCCGAAAACGAAGAGCGATATGGCAATCCCTTCATTTACCGGCGCCCTTAGTGAAACTGACACGTTACGCTCGGTGAGTCGGGGCATAGCGCGGCGGCGGGTAGGCTGCCCGCCGCCCCGGACAGCGAGGGGGGGGCACCGGGTTACCTGAAAGAAAGAAAAACTCGCGATTAGCCGCCGCTTCGGGTACCCCGGAGTTGGCAAGTCGGGCGGCGGGTCGCCCAACTGGGTTATGGGGTTGGGCAAGTCGGCCGCCGATATGGAGGAGCGGGCTTTGGAACCCTCCTTGGGCTAACAGAGAAAGCAAAAGGCGTCGACGTGAGACCCTGTCAAACTATCTATTGGGTTTTATCCCTTTTAATTTTTCACTCGCGGAGGTAACTCTCAAATCCAATCACGATTTGGAATTGGATAAAATGAAATTGGAGAACGAACATAAATTGGAAGAATGTGAAGCAGCAAGTCCGGTGGTCCTGATTCTGACAATTGTGATAGGGGAGCGGCCCGCTGCCGCCGCACCCTCGGAACCTATCGATGATTCGTGGAGAGCTCGGCTCGAGTCGTTTTAGGACCTTCGGGCAGCTTTCCTTATCCCACCGCCATGGACTCGGTAATTGCAATGTTATTAAACTGCAGCATCATCCTTTTATTGAGCTGAGCTTCTTCAGTATTTCTCTACCTCTCATCCCCTTGTTAGTGCGCTAGTTTATAGAGACAATTCTACCGGTTGCTTTTAAATACGACGTGGCTCGTTCAGCGAATTCTATACCATACAAAGGCTTCCGTGCCCGGAATATGGGCTGGTCTTCCAGCTTCGATTCATTGGCGCCAGCTATGGCAAATCATCAAAGTTTTTTGGGCTGTGCACGGGGAGTGGACTGGAGGACGGGGGCTGTATAGGCTTCTTATTTAATGGCTATTATAAAAAAAAGCATGCAGATGCTTACGCTGGACGGAATAGTTTCGACTCATATGTTTCTGTAGTAGCAGGGATTTCTTGTTTCTTTGTAGTGGTTTTTCCTACTCCAACTAGTGAAAACAAGCGTGCTCCAAGTCCTTGGGCTGTTGAACAGAATTCAACGACACTTGAATGGATGGTCCCAAGCCCTACATCATTTAATACTTTCGAGGAACTTACAGGTATCCTTCGAAGACCCATTTGTGCAACTTAAGCATTGATGAACCGACGGCCGTGCCCCAGACGGAGGCCCTCCAAACCTTCTTTCAGCCGTCGCTCGTCCGACATTGCTTACGCACCCTTTAACCCACCCCAAGAGGGAAGAGTGCCCAACCAGAGCCCGCTGGCTCAATTCGCCGTAGGCCGGGCGGGGCA